TTCTATTGAAATTTCTTCACTTTCTACACACGTCTTTTTTTCGGAGGTCTACAGCCATTATGTGGCATAGGGGTTACATCCCGTACGAAAGTTAATAGTATACCACTTCTACGAATAGCTCGTAATGCTGCGTCTCTTCCGAGACCGGGACCTTTTATCATGACTTCTGCTCGTTGCATACCTTGATCGACTACTGTACGAATAGCATTTGCTGCGGCAGTTTGAGCGGCAAAGGGTGTCCCTCTTCTCGTACCCTTGAATCCACAAGTACCGGCCGAGGACCAGGAAACCACCCGCCCCCGCACATCTGTAACTGTGACTATGGTATTATTGAAACTTGCTTGAACATGAATAACTCCCTTTGGTATTCTACGTGCACTCTTACGTGAACCAATACGTACATTCCTACGTGAACCAGTTCTCGGTATAGCTTTTGCCATATTGTATCATCTCATAAATATGAGTCAGAAATATATGGATATATCCATTTTATGTCAAAACAGATTTCTTATTTGTACATTGAGCCCTTTAGCGGGTCTGATTATCCTTGTCTTTGTTTATGTCTCGGGTTGGAACAAATTACTATAATGCGCCCCCGCCTACGGATTAGTCGACATTTTTCACAAATTTTTCGAACGGAAGCTCTTATTTTCATATTTGTCATTCCTTATCTTAATTCTTTTTTGGTAGAAAATAAGTTTCTTGAAATTTTGCATCTCGAATCGTATCGAATAAAAATGACCTAATCTTTCGAATCCTTGTTTCGGAGTCGATAAATTATACGTCCTCTGGTTGAATCATAACGACTTACTTCAATTTTGACTTTATCTCCTGGCAGTATCCGTATAAAACTACGTCGGATCTTTCCTGAAACGTAACCTAGAATCAGATCTTCATTATCTAACCGAACTCGGAACATGCCATTGGGAAGCGATTCAGTAATTAAACCTTCATGAATCCATTTTTGTTCTTTCATTTCAGGTAAAGCCCCCCTGAAGTATCAATTAATGGAGGAAAGACGATATTAGACAACTCACCCCCTTTCTTTTTTTTTTTACAAATAGGAAGAGGTTTCGGATCCCATTTGGATATTAAATGGATTACCATATATAACACAAAATTTCTCCACCGATTCGTTCTAGTCGAGCCTCCCGGTCTGTCATTATACCCCGAGAAGTAGAAAGAATTACAATTCCCATCCCACCTAAAATTCTAGGAATTCGCTGAGAGTTAGAATAGATTCGTAAACCGGGTCTACTGATCCGTTTTAAATTTAAAAAATTTCTATAGGGTCTTTTCCCATTCCTTCTATGTCGAAGGGTTAAAACCAAAAAATATTTGTTTTTTTCTCGATGTTTTCTGACGTTTTCGATAAAACCCTCTCGGAAAAGTATTTTAACAATATTTTCGGTAATATTAGTAGATGCTATGCGAACAACTCTTTTTCTATCCATATCAGCATTTCGTATAGAGGTTATTATCTCAGCAATAGTGTCTCTGCCCATGATGAACTAAAATTATTGGTGTCTCAAAATTGGATATAATCAACATGTTTTTCTTTTTTTTTTTTTTATTGATTTATGAATAGGAATTTTGCAAGGTATATGCGTGAGACACAATCTACGAATTAATCTAGTTCTTAATCTATTTCTTTCAAATATCCCAAAGATATAAAGATATCACGATCTCATTTTATTTTATAATACCTCGGGAGCTAATGAAACTATTTTAGTAAAATTCAATTGTCTCAATTCACGGGGGATTGCCCCAAAAATTCGAGTTCCTTTTGGATTTCCTTCTTGATCAATCACAACTGCAGCATTGTCATCATATCGTATTATCATACCGCTGTCACGTTTTAGTTCTTTACAGGTACGAACAATTACAGCTCTCACTACTTCTGATTTTTCTAGGGGCATATTTGGTACTGCTTCTTTAATCACAGCAACAATAACGTCACCAATATGAGCATATCGACGATTACTAGCTCCTATGATTCGAATACACATCAATTCTCGAGCCCCGCTGTTATCCGCTACATTTAAATGGGTCTGAGGTTGAATCATATCAAATTTTTTGTTTATTCTTCCAATGCAAAGGATGAAGAAAATAAAAGAAATATTGTTTGTCCAAAAAAAGAAACCTGCGTTTTTGTTTCATCCCTAAGATTCATCTCTGTCGGTTCTATATTTTTATCCCGAAATAATAAATTGAGTTCGTATAGGCATTTTAGATGCTGCTATTAAAATAGCCCTTCTAGCTATATTTTCGGTTACTCCACCCATTTCATATAGTATTCGCCCCGGTTTAACAACAGCTACCCAATATTCAGGGGATCCTTTCCCCGAACCCATACGTGTTTCAGCAGGTCTTACTGTAACTGGTTTGTCTGGAAATATACGGACCCATATTTTTCCACCACGGCGTGCATTTCGTGTCATTGCTCGTCGACCTGCTTCGATTTGTCTAGATGTGATCCAAGCAGGTTCAAGTGCCTGAA